GACCAATCTATCATATAGATGAGGATAAACTAGTGACCTCGGATATTAATGAAATCTATAGAAGAATTATCTATCGGAATAATACTCTTACAGATCTATTAACAACAAGTATAGCTACGCCAGAAGAATTAATAATATCTCAGGAAAAATTGCTGCAAGAAGCCGTGGATGCACTTCTTGATAATGGAATCTGCGGACAACCGATGAGGGATGATCATAATAGAGTTTACAAGTCTCTTTCAGATGTAATTGAAGGCAAAGAAGGAAGAGTTCGCGAGACTTTGCTTGGTAAACGGGTTGATTATTCAGGGCGGTCAGTGATTGTCGTGGGCCCTTCACTTTCATTACATCGATGTGGATTGCCTCGCGAAATAGCAATAGAACTTTTCCAGGCATTTGTAATTCGTGACCTAATTAGAAAACATCTTGCTTCGAACATCGGAGTTGCTAAAAGTCAAATTCGAAAAAAAAAACCGATTGTATGGGAAATACTTCAGGAAATTCTGGATGACCATCCTGTATTGCTGAATAGAGCGCCTACTCTGCATAGATTAGGCATACAGGCATTCCTGCCCATTTTAGTGGAAGGGCGTGCTATTTGTTTACATCCATTAGTTTGTAAGGGCTTCAATGCAGACTTTGACGGGGATCAAATGGCTGTTCATGTGCCTTTATCTTTGGAGGCTCAAGCAGAGGCACGTTTACTTATGTTTTCTCATATGAATCTTTTGTCTCCAACTATTGGAGATCCCATTTCTGCACCAACTCAAGATATGCTTAGTGGACTCTATTTCTTAACGAGTGGAAATCGTCGGGGTATTTGTGTAAATAGGTATAATCCATGTAATCGTATAAACTATCAAAATGAAGATAATAACTATAAGTATACAAAAAAAAAAGAACCTTTTTTTTCTAATGCCTATGATGCAATTGGAGCTTATCGGCAAAAACGCATCAATTTAGGTAGTCCCTTGTGGCTGCGGTGGCGACTAGATCAACGCGTTATTGCTGCAAGAGAAACTCCCATCGAAATTCACTATGAATCTTTGGGGACCTATTATGAGATTTATGGACACTATCTAATAGTAAGAAGTATAAAAAAAGAAATTCTTTATATATATATTCGAACCACTCTCGGTCATATTTCTCTTTATCGAGAAATAGAAGAAGCCATACAGGGGTTTTGGCAGGGCTGTTGTAATTCTATGCTACCAGGGGGAATTCGAGTCTCGCCGGGTTAACTAGGACTATAATTGCAATTGCGGAATTTCTACGTGAATCAAGATCTAGAAAAGGAAGTTTTACAATCACTGACTCAAACCCATTGTCAAATTCTACTCAGCGCAATATGGAGGTACTGATGGCAGAACGGCCCACTCAGGTCTTTCACAATAAAATGATAGACGGAACTGCCATGAAACGACTTATTAGTCGATTTATTGATCACTATGGAATAGGATATACATCACATATCCTGGATCAAGTAAAGACTCTGGGTTTCCGACAAGCTACCGCCGCATCGATTTCATTAGGAATTGATGATCTTTTAACAATACCTTCTAAAAGATGGCTAGTTCAAGACGCTGAACAACAAAGTTTTATTTTGGAAAAACACCATCATTATGGGAATGTACACGCGGTAGAAAAATTACGTCAATCGATCGAGATCTGGTATGCCACAAGTGAATATTTGCGACAAGAAATGAATCCTAATTTTCGGATGACCGATCCTTTTAATCCAGTCCATATAATGTCTTTTTCGGGAGCCAGAGGAAATGCATCTCAGGTACATCAATTAGTAGGTATGAGAGGATTAATGTCGGATCCCCAAGGGCAAATGATTGATTTACCCATTCAAAGCAATTTACGCGAAGGACTCTCTTTAACAGAATATATTATTTCTTGTTACGGAGCCCGTAAAGGAGTTGTGGATACCGCTATCCGAACATCAGATGCAGGATATCTCACGCGCAGACTTGTTGAAGTAGTTCAACACATTGTTGTACGTCGAACAGATTGCGGCACCGTCCGAGGTATTTCTGTAAGTCCTCGAAATGGAATGATGGCGGACAGGATTTTTATCCAAACATTAATTGGGCGTGTATTAGCAGATCATGTATATATAGGTTCGCGATGCATTGCTACTAGAAATCAAGATATTGGAGTTGGACTTGTCAATAGATTCATAACTTTTAGAGCACAACCAATCTCTATTCGAACTCCCTTTACTTGTAGGAGTACATCGTGGATTTGTCAATTATGTTATGGCCGAAGTCCAGCTCATGACGACCTGGTCGAATTGGGAGAAGCTGTAGGTATTATTGCAGGTCAATCTATTGGAGAACCGGGCACTCAATTAACATTAAGAACTTTTCATACCGGCGGAGTATTCACAGGGGGTACTGCAGAACATGTGCGAGCCCCTTCTAATGGAAAAATAAAATTCAACGAGGATTTGGTTCATCCGACACGTACACGTCATGGACATCCTGCTTTTCTA